AATTCTCTAACATTTGACTCCTTACCACCGAAGGATTTCGTCGTACACTTGAAAGATAGCCCAGAAAATAGAAAGAATGATTGTATAATTGGTTTATATGGATCCTGTCCGGTTGAGACCACAAGTAAAAATGAGATTGCCAAAAACGGACAAGGTAAGATTTCCATTTCTTCATACGAAGATGAGTCCCCTTTGAAGCCAGAATAGATTTTCCTTGATATCTGACATAATGCATAAAAGGGTCCTTGAACAACCATAGGGTCTTATTAAAATCATTACGAAGCACTACTACAAGATGTTCCATTTTTCCATAAAAATGTGTTCGCTCAAGAACAGTTCCAAAGGATGTTGATCGTAAATGATCAGATTGTTTACGTAGAAAAACAAATACCGATTCCCATTCATATACATGAAAATTATATATGAACAAGAAGAATCTTCGATTCTCTTTTGAACAAAGGGAAATGGATTTCTTTGGAGCATTGAGACTATTCGAATTCTGATAGTCGTGGAGAAAGAATCGCAATAAATGCAAAGAGGGAGCATCTTGTATCCAAGAGTGAAGTATTTGAACCAAGATTTCCAGATGGACGGGGTGAGGTATTAGTATATGTGACACATGATTTAAATGTGACAATTTGTCCTCGAAAAAGGGAAAAATTGAATGGATAGATCGTAAATTAGGGGATTTTGCTATTTCTTTCTCTTCTAAAGAAAATATTAATCGCAGTGAGAATGGAATTTCCATAATAACTGCAAAACCCTCTGATACTGTTTGAGTATACAAATTTTTGTTGTGCCCAATGAATCGATTTTGGTTGGAATCATTAATCGAAATAATCAAACGATTATGTCGATGCATTCGAGTAATTAAACGTTTCACAATTAGTGAACTGGATTTATTGTCATAACCTAAATTTTCCATAGTTTCGTAAAAAATCGAACCATTTAAAGCATAATAATGAGCAAGTGCGTAGATATACTCCTGAAATAGAAACGGATAAATGAAGCATTGTTGACGAGATCTATCTATTTCGAAATATCTTTGTAATTCCTCCATTTGAAATTCTACTTGGTCCCCTTGGACCGAAGGCACGAGGGATTTCTTGGGTTATCAAATGATACACAGTGCGATACGGTCAGAACAAGGTATTATAGTAAAAAATAGTAGATACCCTGAAAGGGGGGAGTACAGCCCAAGCAATGGATCCTCTCTTTCCATCCAATTTGTTTGTGTTCATTATAATTACAAGAGATGGTTAGAAATCCTTTATTTTTGCAACCCAATCGATCTTTTGACTTTGGAAGAAATTCTCTTTATCAGTATACCGTTTCTTCTACACACTCGTCTCCACTCCATACTCTATAATAGAGAAAGAATGGTTAATAGTTAGGATTCATGAAAAAAAAAAGGAATCGATGATCTACTCATAGGAGAATTCTTTCCCGCATTAGGCACTAATCCATTTTTAACATCTAATTAGATCGGGTAATCATTCGAATTATGAACCGAAGCTCGTTGCTTTTGGTTTCCTTAGCATTGGAGCCGTTAGGGCTCTATCCATTTATTCACGCGACCCAACTGTGAATTGATTTGGTACCGTTACAAAAATCAAAATAACGATTTTGTACCGCCCTGGTTAAGGATGAAATATTCCCAGAGCTCTCCATTGATACGACATGCTGTTTTTTCCATTCATTCCCCTTCAGGATCAGTCGTGGTCTTACAAACTCTACCAATGGTATGGACGAATCCGTTGCTTCATCCAAATGTGTAAAAGATCATAGCCGCACTTAAAAGCCGAATACTCTACCGTTGAGTTAGCAACCCGTGTAAATATGGTATGTAGATACGATCTAAATCAAAAAATAAAACAAAGAGATTGGATTGTTCTACCCAAGCAAAACATTGAACCAGCAACAAATCGAAAAGAAACATTTGTTGATCAATTAAAAACGTAAAAATGTTCAGATCAGATGAAAATACAACAGATTCACGGATAAATAGAGATAATTTAGAGATAATTTACGGACATTCCTTTTTTATCATTTTTTTTTTTCATGAAATGAAATTCAGAAGAGACTTCTTCTGTCACAGCGAATCTGTCGAAGCCATCATTTGAGTGAAGGAAAGAAACAAACTTATGGGACGTAGAATAATAGATTCTTTTATTTATCCACGATCCAATTATAAATCGACCGATACACCGTTGTCAATATGAATTGAATGTTGAAAAACAAATTCTATAAACATAAACAAAATAAGGACTTATGTTGGATTGGCACTACTATTCACTCGATCTTTTTTTCTATTCGTTTCATGTCAGATTTTTTTGTCGTTATATGATATGGGATCGTGTGTTAGCAATAGTGAATAAATATGAATAGAGCAAGAAAAAAAGGAACGGTGGAGAAAAAATCACACAAAGCTAGATATTCCCTTTTTGTATTTCAGAAATTTCATTTCGTTTTATTAATTTGAAGTTCCTTAAATACTTCCGCTTTTTTTGAAATATCATGAACAGTTCGTGTAGGTTGAGCACCTTTCTCAAGGAAATATAGAATAGAGGGAACATTTGAATAAGTTTGTTTTTTTATCGGATCGTAAAAACCCACTTTACGAAGATCTCTTCCTTCTCTTCGGGATCGAACATCAATTGCAACGATTCGATAGATAGCCCATCGGGATAGATATAGATGAACAATACCCCCCCTAGAAACGTATAGGAGGCTTTCCCCTCGTACGGCTCGAGAAAGAATGATTCGAATTTCTGTATAGAGTGAAAAATGGATCCATAAAAATCATCAATTAATTAGGATTTGAGTCATTTTTTTATTCTTCCTTACTGAAAAAGAAATCTCATTCATACTCATAACTCAAGTTGGGTAATTCTCAAAGAGATCGAAGGTGAATCCTTATACATTTATTGAGTCGTCTCTAACCTCTTTTGGTTGTCTCGTCTAGAATCTATTCTCGTTTCTCATTATGATCTAGTTATTGAGACAATGGAAAGTGGCGTTTCCTTGTTCCGGTATCCTTTATCTTTGCTTTGAATCATTGGGTTTAGACATTACTTCGGTGATTCTTAATTGTTTCAAAATGGCAGCAACGTACCTTTTGTTCTTTCTATTGAACAATTACACAAATGATTGATTCCCTTATGATACAATACACTTTTGATCGAAAAAGTTTTACCAATTCCGACAAATTGTACTTTTTTGCTTTTGGATTTGAAACTTGTTCGAATTTTTGATTTTTACATCGAAGATATCCTTACGAAGTTGGAACAACTTATTGACCGGCACTAACCCTAGATCCCTCCCTCTGATAAATGAATCAAGAATTCATGCTCGAGCTCCATCATGTACTATCCCCCCAAAAATTGGGTCCTAGTGGCATAGAACAAACTATGTCGAGTCAAGAGCATCTTCATTGATATATAAAATGGAAATGGTGGGTGCAAGAATCCACGGCAGATCTTGTCCTTCAAGTCGCACGTTGCTTTCTACCACATCGTTTCAAACGAAGTTTTACCATAACATTCCTCTACCTCTAACTTGGAACCAGTATGTAATTGATTCAATATGGAATCATGAATAGTCATTGGTTCCATCAGTGCATAGTAGAATAGTCCATACCCTTTTTCTATATGGATGAATAGACGTTTATTTCTCTGGGAAAGTCTCAGCAAGAAGTCAATTTAACCCCATATTCTGTCATATGAATAACACACATTTCTAAAAAACACTAAGAATGCGCTGCTTAAGACTTATTTATATCTACACCTTCAACATATTGTTCGGGACAATCACTCATGAACAGTCCAATTCTTCCTTGAACAACTAAGCTAAAGAAGAGTCTTGAATTAGATCATCAATACTGGAACAAAATAAAACGATTCATTAACTAAATAAGTTATTCTAATGACCCAGAAAAGTCGCATGTAACCCGATAGAATAAATTAACCAATTTCACACTTCTTCGAATATTTAAGATTTATAAGGTAAGGAATCATAAAAAATGCTTTCAAGAATTTCCTACTTCGACAGAATAATCATTATTAGAAATAAGTTTTCCTGGAAAGAATGAGTTTGATCTCTAAATCAATCAAATCAACAAATCGCCACAATCAAAACAAGTAATTAAAAGGTTTAGCGGATATCTCATTAATGAAAGATACACAAATTTGATCATCATAAGAGAAATCCTTCTTTCTTTTCCAATTGAATCATCAACGATTTAAGGTCGTTATTCTCTCATCTGATTGAGAAAATATCAGAATCGTAGCGGTATGCTCTTTCCGTATCCATCAGATACACCGAAGAATTGTGACCGTAAGTCATCGTGTATATTTAAGAGATCACAAATCTATTTCACCGAAACCGAAATATCTGTGTTACTAACATCGAACAATAAGAATACATATGGACTGGACGCGGTTCATTTTATACGGATTTTGGTTTATTTCAGGTTCAGGAATCTTTCCTGAAATTCTATTTCCATTCCATAATGGAATGGAAATAGAATGTATGAATCTCCTCCCATCGTTTCATCGATCTCCAATTATTCATTGGAGCCCGATGAATTTAAAATAAAAGCAATTAGATCCAAAGAAAATACATCCGTTCCATATTGAATTTTATTCTTTTTAATGTGATCCGTATAACACAGATATTGAAATTGATACCTTCCTTTGCTAATTAATCCGTATTTACACAATTTTATGAGGATCATAGTCAAAACGAATCAAAAAAATATCTTCTTACGGGATGCTATCTTGTATAGGTATACAACCAAATGAGTCCAAATCAATTCGATTCGTTCTTTCTCTTTTTATTTTGTTCCACCCCAGACTTAGTAGCTTTAATTCCAGTGATGAAATGAGTACCGAGAACTCCTCCTGTTTCAAATTCAGGATCCACCCAAAATTAGTCATTTTGAATACCTCATTCACTTTAGGAATGATAGAGACCTATTTTAGGCATTTCGACTCGCAATGCATCATGTGGGAATCCAAAAAGGATATGATTCTTCTCTGAATCATTAGAAATCAGAAAAAAAGATGGGATGGGACCGCGTTGTATCCAATATTACACTTTTAAACAGAGGATTGTTAAAGAAAAGAGAACATTGTTATGATAGAATCGGGGCTGGGACGGAAGGATTCGAACCTCCGAATAACGGGACCAAAACCCGCTGCCTTACCGCTTGGCCACGCCCCATTTAGATTTCCATTCGACACTAATAACACTAATATGCCTATTGGTTGTTCGTCAATTCCCGCCCCAATATATATATATATATATATATATATTTTTTTTTTATTTGGAATAGGTTGTTGCTAAAATTCTACACATGTAGATGTAGAATCAAAATGAATTTATTGCTCATTATATATAAATCAATTAAGATATTGTAGAAAAGTATGATTTTTCAATTCTCAAATGAGAATTGAAAGATCTTTGATTGGGGGAGTTCAAAGCAAAAGAAGAATTTTTTTGTTTGGCTTTGGCCTATCTTCTTTCTTCATTTTTTCCCCTATATCAATAACTCAATAATAATGAAATTCTCTCCAAGAGCAAAATTTTTCTTATGCCTAAAACCTTTAGTTTGATCTGTATCTGTCTTAATTTTACCCTTCATTCGAGTAGCTTTTTCTTCGCCAAATTACCTGAGGCTTATGCTTTTTTCAATCCAATCGTAGATATTATGCCAGTCATACCTGTGTTCTTTTTTCTCTTAGCCCTTGTTTGGCAAGCTGCTGTAAGTTTTCGATGAGATCTTGAATACTGTCCTAGAAAAATTCATGATTGATTCGAGGAAAAAAAAAAAAGAAATCTATTCTAACAATTGATCTTGATAAGATCAAGATAAGTCTTACATTATGAACTCTCAATTCAAACATGGAAATTGGATAGCTGAGATAGATCTGGATCACCCCTTTTTCTCATTCTGACCCTCCTAAGGTCAAATACCTTATGTAAGGTCCCCCACAATACGTAATTGTGAGTATGAAAAAAAAAAAAAAAATTTCGGTAACGAAAGAAATCTTATCTTATTACAAATGAATACCTTGCTTTTCTAGAAATTTCTTGGTGTCAAAACGGGATATGCGGTACAAAAATAGAGAATCTATTCCCCTATTTCCTTTCCACAAAAAAAGATCTTGGAGATTGTGTAATGCTTACTCTCAAACTATTTGTTTACACTGTAGTGATATTCTTTGTTTCTCTCTTCATCTTCGGATTCCTATCTAATGATCCAGGACGTAATCCTGGACGTGAGGAATAAAAAAATCGGAGGTTTTTAGTTCCTGGATTTCTTAATCTTCTTAAGATTTTCTCTATTCCATACATTTAACCAAGATAAGAAGGGATCAAGATTTTTTAGAATTCGAAAGATGAGAAATCTCAAGTGATCGGAAGGGACGGAGAGAGAGGGATTCGAACCCTCGGTACGAAAAATCCGTACAACGGATTAGCAATCCGCCGCTTTAGTCCACTCAGCCATCTCTCCCAATAACAAATTGATTGTTCAATTGTAACGCGCGAAGTAAAGATTGAGAAAATCAAGGTTCTTTTATTCCCCGGCCTGGCCAGTCTCTAGCCAGGCCATTCCTCGTTTTGTTCCAATGAATCATAGATCAAATGATTTTTCTGGTTTAAAAAAGAAAATACTTGTTATTATGGCAGTGACAAAGGCAATTTCCATTCCTATGACACTCCTGTCATTTCTTAGGATTCTTTATTTTTTTCTTTTTTATTTTATTGATATTGACTTACTGGAATGAAAAAACACACATTTCTTTTCTCATGAGAAAAGCTTTGTTTGAACACTTGAGTCCGCAAAAAAGACGAATACTATGATTCTTTATTTTTCACTAGATACAATTAGCCCAAATTCATAAAATTTGGCAGTTAAATGAATAGAGAAAAGAGTAACCTCGAAAAAGATAAGATGCAAACTCTCACTTTTTTGCGGGGAGGGGGGAGAAATCGTTTCTTTACTTGAAAAAGAATTAATGGAAAAAAAAATGGAACTACCGATTCTTGCACAACTCATTCTTATGTTTATGTTCCGACTTCAATGGCTATTTCGAGCCGGGACTGTCAGTAACGATTCCCCATGTAAAAGATATAACTTGTTATTTAAACAAATCTTCGTCTATTTCATTAAGTTCCCCATCGGAACACGTCAGCACTTACTGCAATTTTCATGATTCTAATCCCATCTTGATTACGTCCCATTCACTTATTCGACAAATAGTAAATTCATAGATTATAATCATATTGTAGCGGGTATAGTTTAGTGGTAAAAGTGTGATTCGTTCTATCGACAACGGAAATAGTTAAAGGGTCTTTCAGTTTGATTCATATTCCGACCGACAAACTTTATTTCTTAAAGGGGTTTAATCCTTTAACCCTCAATGCCACATTTGAGGAAGAATATAATTCTAGTGATTTGTATCCAAAATTCAATTAGAAATTGAACAACAAAAT